TTTCGAGAAATCTTTTTTCCTTTCATTTTTCCCGTCCTTGCCTTGTATTCTATTCCTTTGTATGCTGATTTTCTATTATTAGGAATGGTATACAAGTAATGAGTTAAGGACTTATATAATTTTTTGAATCATACATCATTCTATCGATCAACAAGAATTTGGCACTTTTACCAACTTGAGTTTAAGGAATCTCTAGATCTAAAAATTCATTTCGTACAACTGAACCTTTTCAAACTGTTTCTTTTTCAGAACCAAAAAGATTTGTGCCAAAATCACAGATGCCAAGAAGAACAGAAGGCCTTGGACTCGTAATGGATCTTGAAGCACTATTTCTGCGTCTCCCTGACCAAACCCTCCTACATTTGGATTACTTGTTAATGGTTGATCAAGCTTGATGGATTCACCTTCTGAAACAAGAAGTTCTGGGCCTGGAGGTATAATATCAACCACTTGACGTCCATCTGATGCATCAACTATGGTTATTTCATATCCCCCCTTTTCTTTACGTGCTATTCTGCTTACTATACCGGCTGATGTAGCATTATAAACTGTATTGTTACTCTTGCTACCATCAGGATAAATCTGACCCCTTCCTCTGTTCCCACCTACATATATGGGATATTTTAAGAAGTGAACGTCTTTTTTCGTAGCAGGGTCGGGGGAAAGAATAGGAAAGACGATTTCACTATATTTCTGACCGGGAACAGGACCTATTACAAGAATATTTCTTTTATTAGGACGATAACACTGAAAAGAAAGATTGCCCATCTTTTCTTTCATTTCGGGAGAAATACGATTGGGGGGGGCTAATTCGAATCCCTCGGGTAAAATAAGAACAGCTCCTACATTAAAAGCTCCCTTTTTACCATTAGCAAGAACTTGTTTCAGTTGTATATCATAAGGAATTCGAACAACTGCTTCAAATACAGTATCAGGAAGTACAGCTTGCGGAACTTCAATATCCACGGGCTTATTAGCTAAATGGCAATTGGCACATACAATTCGCCCAGTTGCTTCTCGTGGATTTTCATAACCCTGCTGCGCATAAATGGGATATGCATTTGAAATAGATGCTCGAGTTATTACATATATCATGATCGATACATAAATGGATCGAGTCATCTGTTCTTTTACCCAAGAAAAAGTCTTTCTATTTTGCATGGTCCAATCATTGATCCCGGAATTTCTACAATAAATTTGATAGGTAGCTAGTTGAATTCCCTATCCACAAGTTTGCTATTGTATTCAATGTACTAAAAGAATTGTACTGGTGGAATCTAGTATGAATACCTTGAATTTAAAAGGTAGAAGTATAAAGAATAATTCAGATTGAAAATGATTTCTTTATACACGAAGAAAAATTCTGATTTGATTGATATCAAGAGATCTAATGAATTCTTCATTCATTCATTGAATGATAAATTACTACAAGCGAAGGAGATACACGATTTAAAAAATGGAAGATCCAATATTTCACAATTGTATCTAGAATTACTGGAAAAGTGGAAACAAGACCAGATATAATCTGATCATTCTGAGCTAATCCAAAATCGTTGTAGATCGAACCAATAATTAGTTCCCAACCATGGGTCGAGTGAAATCCGATCCATAAATCAGTAACTAAAAGAATCGAAAAAGCTTTGATTGTGTCACTTAAGTTATAGAGAAATTCCTGAATCCAAGAATTTAGAATGAAAAGTTGTTCATTACCCAGAACAAAATAACAACTTAGAATAGCGAAACAGATTAGATTTGTCGAGAAATGCAAAATGATATGGAAATGAGATTCATTGTGTCTTTGGACCAATTGTATCGTTTCCTTGTGCATTCCTATATGAAGCCTTTGCAGATGTGTCTCCGAGTACTCCTTTATCATCTCGTCCAACAGGAAGAGTTCTTCTAATTCCATAAATCTTTCTAAAACATTTTTCTCTTGAATATCATTCAAAAGTATTTCGGATTGCCTGGTATTCCACCAATTAAGAACCCAAGTTTCTAGACATTTCTGAAATGAGAGCGAAACCCACCAGGGAAAAAAGAGTATAGACACAAGATATGGGAGGGAACCCAATGCTTTATTTTTTTTCATTCTGTATCTGTGATGTGAATTTTTAATGAACCTGTTTCATTCGTCGATTCTATCTGAGATTTCTATGAAGCACGAGTTCTATAACAAGAACAAGGTATCGAACCTATGAATCTTTTCATATTTTTGTTTTCGTGTAAGAATTGAGTCTTTGGATCTAGAATAGAACATAAAAAAAGGGCCCTTTTTCGAATGAAAAAAAAAAAGAAGTAAATATTCTTTCCATATTCCAGAGATATCAATTAGGCAAATTGGAACCGATTTCATCTTCATTTCTTCCTTTCGATGAAGACTCGAAAAACCCATTTGAACTAACAAATATTATTTTATTTGGATTTCAAGACGAACCCTACCGGATCCTTTAATTCTTTTATTTCGAATTCAAAAGATTTAACTGTCTAACCGCAGCGCAGGTATAGGGTATCAATTCAAAATCTGGGGCTTAAAAAGAGGAATTATGCTTTACAAAAACAAAATACATGTTTGGATATTTGATGAACCTATACTTATTAGACCCTTTTACTAGTATAAAAGAGTGAAGCTGGACGCCATGCGTATGCGTATACAAAATAGTTTTTGTGTACAAATAGTTTCTATTCTCCTTCAAATATTTGATTAGTTATATTAGATTTTATTAGAATTGTTCCATATACGTCCTCCTGCTTTTGAGATGTATAATGTATATGGACTGCTGCCTCAACGGAACGGGGAAATCTAATATAGCATCTTTTGCTGAAATGAACATTTTGAAGAAGCTTCAGTTGTCTTAAAAAGATAATTAGTAAGTTCCTTCGCTCATGCTGAGATTTTCAGTTCATTTCAAAAGACTTCAATGGGTACGCGCAAGAAATAGGCCAATTCGGCGGCTTTTTGTTCAATTTCTCGTGGAGTCAAATTTTCATCAGTACGAGTCAAGGGAATGGCTCCTTGGCCCCTGATTTCCATATAAAGGACACGACGAGGAAAAAGGCCCTCTCTAACCTCCATTCTGATTGATTGGATATCTTTCAGAAAGAAACGAAGGAAGATGCGCCGATTTATTCCAGGAAATCCCCAACGAAAAAGGCACATTATACCTTCTTTTCTATCGAATCGGTCATAACCACTACCTACATTCCATGAAATTGTGCACCACAAATAAGAACTAATGAATAGACCTGCGATCCCATAGAAAGACATCACGATCCCTTGTGGGAAAAAAAGAATTTGCTGAGACGGAAATACGGATATCAGATTTCTACCAAGATAAATGGAAGTTCCAACCACTAAGAATCCTAGTGAACCTAAAAAAAGGATACAGGCCCAGCAAAAATTACTTGTTTTTCGAGACCCCGTTATAAGTTCTATCCATATATGTTCTGATCGCCAGTTCATACTATACTAGATCCAGTTGCATTCGATTTGAATTGAGAGAATAACCCAAATAGATTTGACTCGACTTTTCTTGCTTGATCCCGAAGTAACTTTAATCAACTAGCAGTATTCCGACGGGAACCATTAGAAAGAATTGGTTAGATAAATTGAGTTTCTATTTAAAAGATTTTTAAAAAAGATTTGCTGATCATTTTGAATTGAATCGTTTAATTGATTAAGCTATAACCGCATATACATGCATTAATGCGTATATTATGCATCGGCATACATAACAACTCTTCCATTTGTTTTAGGAAAGGCCACATATCATATATCCTACCATATTACATTAAAAAAGTATCTGTATGATAATCCAGTCTCAAAATAAATTGATGAGATTTGGTCCCATCGTATTTAGACAATCTTATTTTTTTGGACATAAAGAGATAAAGAAGCCATTGCGATTGCCGGAAAGACTAGGCCCACTAAAGGAACAAAAATAGAGGGAAAGTTCAAATCTATCATAGAATGGGTACCTCGATTTCGTATTTGTACCTATTATAATTATAAATTATAATTATAAAGATATCTTATGATAAGTCTATCTATAAGTCTATCTATTAGAAAGAATATGAAGATAATCTTCATATGAAGTACTTAATAATCAATAAGTGCAACGAATGTAGAACTAAATGAAGTGTACCTATTCCTCTTTCTATACAAATATGTATGAGAATCCGCTTTCATAAATTGTATTCTTCTTATCCCATCCTTATCTTCTTTCTATCTTTTCTTTCAAAACAAAAAAGGGTGTTTTGAAAGAAAAGATAGAAAAGAGTTTCTTATGAGTTCGCGACTTTAACCAATCTTATCCAACAAAAAGGGATTCCTAGTGAAAAACGGGGGCTCTCGGTAAATAGAAAGAACTTCTATATTCTTATTATTCTCATTCTTTCTCATTCTATATTCTTATTCTTCTTATTTGTTATTTGAATATTTCTATTTGATTTATTTGATTTGAGATTTCTTCTTTCTTTTTATTTAATATTTTCTTTTGTTTTGATTACAATGAACTAAATGCTTATTCGCTACAAAGAAAAATAACTGAAGCTAGTGCTATACTTCCATTTGAAAATGAAGATTTTTAACAATCTTTTTTAATCTTGATTCAAGGGAAGGAAACCATGTAGCTGAAATAACTCATTCAGAACACCTTTTAAAGGATTACGTGGTACGATTGGGTCGAATAAGCCTTTATGGAATGAATACTCAGCCGCTTGTGAACCGTCGGGTACTGTCTTTTTCAATGTTTGTTCAATTACTCTTTTCCCCGCAAACGCAATGTAGGCATTAGGTTCAGCAATAATGATATCTCCCAACATACCAAAACTTGCTGTAACTCCGCCAGTTGTAGGAGATGTAAGGATTGATACATAGAATAACTTTTTATTTGATTGATAATCATATGAAGCAGAAGATATTTTAGCCATTTGCATCAAACTCAAACTCCCTTCTTGCATGCGTGCTCCTCCAGAAGCACACACAATAATGACAGGTAGAG